GAATAATTGGAACTATTATATCAAGCTTTTTGATAACAATTTCGATTAGAAATGTATTTTGCAGCATTTGACTCCGTACCACTGAACGATTTAGCCGCACATTTGAAAAATAGCCTAAAAAGTGAAATGAATGTTCGGATAATTGGTTTATATGGATCGTTCCTGGTTGAGACCAAACATCAAAAAAACATTGCCATAAATGGATAAAATAGTGTTTCCATTTATTCATCAAAAGAGGCGCATTCTTTGAAGCCAGAATGGATTTTCCTTGATATCTAACATAATGAATGAAAGGATCCTTGAAGAATGTTAAGGTAGACGAAAAATCCTTAGGAAAAACTTTTACAAGATGTTCTCTTTTTGCATAAAAAAATATTCGCTCAAAAAAAACGCTAAAAGATTTTAATCGTAAATGAGAGGATTGGTTACGTAGAAAAAGGAAGATAGATTCATATTCACATACATAAAAATTATAGAGGAACAAGAATAATCTTGGATTACTTTTTGAAAAAGTAGAAATCGATTTTTTTGAAAAAATAAGACTATTCCTATTACAAAAATTATAAAGAAAAAACCGTAATAAATGAAAAAAAGAGGCATCTTTCACCCAGTATCGAAGGATTTGAACTAAGATTTCCAGATGGATAGGATAGGGTATTTGTATATCTGACACATAATTTAAATATGTAAATTTATCCTCCAAAAAAGGAAAAATGGAATGAATTGATCGCAAATTTTGATAAGATTTTACGATTTCTGCCTCCTCTAAGGAGGAGCTTAATTGTAGGAAAAATGGAATTTCCACAACGACGGCAAAACCGTCTGATATTATTTGAGAATAAAAATTCTTATTATACCCCAAAAATGGATTTTTGTTAGAATCATTAGCAGAAATGATCAAATGATTCTGTTGATACATTCGATTAATTAAACGTTTTACAATTAGTAAACTAGATTTATTGTCATAACCTGCATTTTCCACAAAAATGGATCTATTAAAATCATGACTATAAGCAAGTCCATAAATATACTCCCGAAAAATAAGTGGGTATAGGAAGTCCTGTTGGCGAGATCTATCTCGTTCTAAATATACTTGATATTCCTTCATTTTAGAAATTCTATTTGGTCAAAGGATCAGAGATTCATTGGATTATCAAATGATACATAGTGCGATACAGTCAAAACAGGGTACTCTATTATATATTAGTATTCGAATTCAAATAAAAAACGAATATGAATAGATACCTAGAAAACAAGTAAAACTCATCAATGGACTATCTCTCCTCGCTTGTTCCATCTAATTGTTCTAGGACAACAAGCTAGTTAGAAATCCTTTATTTTTTTGCCCAATCGCTCTTTTGATTTTGGAAAAAAATATCTTTATCAATATACTCTTTCTTCTACACATTTATCGCTACCCCATAACATAATGGAAAATAGCTAATAGTTAGGACTCATAACAAAAATCCATAATCCGTTCGTGGGAAAAACTTTTTCCACAGCAAGCACTAATCTCTTTTTAACGTATAATTAGATGGGGTAATCATTCAAATTAAAAATGAAAGCTCGTTGCTTTTTGTTTCCCTATAATTGGAGCAGCCAAGCTCTATCCCTTTATTAATTCAACCCAACTGAATTCGTTTGTTCCGAGCCAAGAATTCAAAAAAAATTTAGGCCGGGTCCAATACGAATGAAATATTTTTAGAATTCGCCATTGATACGACATGCTGCTTTTTCCATTCATTCCTTTCTGGATCAGTCGTGGTCTTACAAACCCTACCGATGGTATGGATGAACCAATTAGTTCATAGAAATGTGTAAAAAATGGAGTCGCACTTAAAAGCCGAGTACTCTACCATTGAGTTAGCAACCCTAATAAAAAATGAAAAAAAAAAAAATAGGATGTGTATATCCAATCGAAATAAAAAAAAAGGATTGAATTGTCTAATAAAATATTAGATTAAAATGGAAAAATAGAAAGAAAAAAAGAAAAAATCTTGAAGGCGAATCGATTCTGAACATACAAATGAAAATACAAGAAATTTTCTCAAATAAAAAAGAAAATCAAAAATGATAGACCACTTCTTTGTCTACTACTACTAGTATGTTATACATTATTTTATGTTATACATTATTTTATATGTTATTTTATTTATGTTATTTTATTTCTTATTTCTATTTACCTTTGAATCAAAAAAGAACTTCTTGTTTGTATCAAAGAAAATCCAACGAATCCACCATTTGATGAAGTAAAAAAAACCTATGTAAGATGAATAAATCGATCCATTTATTCACGATCGGATTATATTTGTTTGATACACTGTTGTCAATATTAGTGTTAAAGAAAGAATACAATTGAGAAAACAAACAAATTAAAAAAAATATGAATTAAATAGAAAGAAATTGATTAATTATTTTGTATCTCCCCTGTTGTGTGAAATTCACATCGAAAAACAAAATAGTTGTTCTCTCTTATGAATCGGAAGAACTTTTTTCATAA